TGACCCTATCTCCTGGCAGTATCCGTATAAAACTACGTCGGATCTTTCCTGAAACATAACCTAGAATCATATCTTCATTATCTAAACGAACCCGGAACATGCCGTTGGGAAGCGATTCAGTAATTAAACCTTCATGAATCCATTTTTGTTCTTTCATTCCAGGTAAAACCCCCTTGAAGTATCAACTAGTGGAGGAAGAACCCTATTAGACAACCCACCCCTTCTCTTTTCTTTTTCACAAATAAGAAGTTTCGTATTCAATTCGGATATTAGAAGGATTACCATATATAACACAAAATTTCTCCGCCTATTCTTTCTAGTCGAGCCTCTCGGTCTGTCATTATACCCCGAGAGGTAGAAAGAATTACAACCCCCATCCCACCTAAAATTCTAGGAATTCCTTGATAGTTAGAATAGATTCGTAGACCCGGCCGACTGATCCGTTTTAAATTTAAAAGATTTCTATAAGGCCTTTTCCTATTCCTTCTATGTCGTAGGGTTAAAACCAAAAAATATTTGTTGTTTTCTCGATGTTTTCTCACGTTTTCGATAAAACCCTCTCGTAAAAGTATTTTAACAATACTTTGGCTGATATTAGTAGATGCTACTCGAACCACGCTTTTTCTATACATATCGGCATTTCGTATAGAGGTTATTATGTCAGCAATAGTATCACTACCCATGATTAATTAAAATTATTGGTGCCTCCAAATTTGGATATAATCAACATGTTTTTCTTTTTTTTTTACGTATTTGTTTATGAATATTAATTTTGAAAGGTATATACGTGAGACAAAATCTACTAAATTAATCTTAATCTATTTCTTTTAAATACCCTACTATAACCATATCGTGGTCTCATTTTATAATACCTCGGGAGCTAATGAAACTATTTTAGTAAAATTTAACTGTCTCAATTCTCGGGCAATCGCACCAAAAACTCGAGTTCCTTTTGGATTTCCTTCTTGATCAATCACAACTGCAGCATTGTCATCATATCGTATTATCATACCGTTGTCACGTTTAAGTTCTTTACAAGTACGGACAATTACAGCTCTGACCACTTCTGATCTTTCTAGAGGCATGTTTGGAACTGCGTCTTTGATCACAGCAACAATAACGTCACCAATATGAGCATATCGACGATTGCTAGCCCCTATGATTCGAATACACATCAATTCTCGAGCCCCGCTGTTATCTGCTACATTCAAATGGGTCTGAGGTTGAATCATATCATTTTTTTTTATCTGTTTTTTACAATGCAAAGGTCGAAGAAAAAAAGAAATATTGTTTGTCCAAAAAAAGAAACCTGCACCCGCTATTTTTTTTTACCCAAGGCCTATTTCTTTTTTATCCCGAAATGATGAATTGAGCTCGTATAGGCATTTTGGACGCTGCTATTGAAATAGCCCTTCTGGCTATATTTTCTGTTACTCCACCCATTTCATAAAGGATTCGACCTGGTTTAACAACAGCTACCCAATATTCGGGAGAGCCCTTACCCGAACCCATACGTGTTTCTGCGGGTCTTACTGTAACTGGTTTATCTGGAAATATACGGACCCATATTTTTCCACCGCGACGTGCATTTCGTGTCATTGCTCGTCGACCTGCTTCTATTTGTCTAGATGTGATCCAAGCGGGTTCAAGTGCCTGAAGAGCGTATTTACCAAAACAAATATCATTACCTCGATAAGATATTCCCTTCATTCTTCCTCTATGTTGTTTACGGAATCTGGTTCTTTTGGGGTTATAGTTGATGGTTTGTTTTGAATTCCATCTCTACTACAGAACCGGACGTGAGAATTTCTTCTCATCCAGCTCCTCGCGAATAAAATGAATTCAAAATCTTTAATTTGAATTCAATTCAGATATAATATAATTTGAATTAAGATATACATGTATTTAATAAGTAATATACTGAATCATGGATTTCATTTAATCTAGATCAAATCTATTATTAATTTGTATATCTTGTTTGTATAGATAACTAAATATATTAAATAACTATTTTTTTCTTATATTTATATATATGGTTTTTAGAATGTTAAAACGAATCTTTCTTTTGTTTTATTCTTTATCGTATTAGATTGACCCAAATTTAGCAATCCAAGAAAATAAAGTTTTCGCGGGCGAATATTTACTCTTTCAATTTCTATTTCAGTTCTATCATTAGTTCATAATTTTTTCGAATAGATGAATTGCTTTCTGGTCGGTTCCGCCATCCCGATCAATGAATCATTCGAATTCATTTTAACTAGAATCTTTTGAATTCACAGGTTCCATCGTTCCCATCGCTTCTTACTTAATGGTTAGGTCTGAATTCTACAATGGAGCTATTAGTTCTTGAGTCAATATTCTTAGTCTTTATTGACTCGAAGCTCTTTATTTTTTGTTCGATGAGCAGATCCATTTAATGATGAATCCGTATTGATGCTTTATTACACAGCTTTTTTTCTGAGATGACTCATAGACCTTACATATTGGAATTATATATCAT